ATCAGTCTATCAATCAACAAGAATTTGGCACTTTTACCAACTTTATTTTAAGGAATCTCTAGATCTAGAAATTCATTTCGTACAACTGAACCTTTTCAAACTGTTTCTTTTTCAGAACCAAAAAGATTTGTGCCAAAATCACAGATGCCAAGAAGAACAGAAGGCCTTGGACTCGTAATGGATCTTGAAGCACTATTTCTGTGTCTCCCTGACCAAAACCTCCTACATTTGGATTACTTGTTAATGGTTGATCAAGCTTGATGGATTCACCTTCTGAAACAAGAAGTTCTGGTCCTGGAGGTATAATATCAACCACCTGACGTCCTTCTGATGCATCAACTATAGTTATTTCATATCCCCTTTTTTCTTTACGTGCTATTCTACTTACTATACCAGCAGATGTAGCATTATAAACTGTATTGTTACTCTTGCTACCATCAGGATAAATCTGACCCCTTCCTCTGTTCCCACCTACATATATGGGATATTTTAAGAAATGAACGTCTTTTTTCGTAGCAGGGTCGGGGGAAAGAATAGGAAAGACGATTTCACTATATTTCTGACCGGGAACAGGACCTATCACAAGAATATTTCTTTTATTAGGACGATAAAACTGAAAAGAAAGATTGCCCATCTTTTCTTTCATTTCGGGAGAAATACGATCGGGTGGGGCTAATTCGAATCCCTCGGGTAAAATAAGAACAGCTCCTACATTCAAAGCCCCTTTTTTACCATTAGCAAGAACTTGTTTCAGTTGCATATCATAAGGAATTCGAACAACTGCTTCAAATACAGTATCAGGAAGTACAGCTTGCGGAACTTCAATATCCACGGGCTTATTAGCTAAATGGCAATTGGCACATACAATTCGACCAGTTGCTTCTCGTGGATTTTCATAAACCTGCTGCGCAAAAATGGGATATGCATTTGAAATAGATGCTCGAGTTATTACATATATCATGATTGATACATAAATGGATCGAGTCATCTGTTCTTTTACCCAAGAAAAAGTCTTTCTATTTTGCATGGTCCAATCATTGATCCCCGGAATTTCTACAATAAATTTGATAGGTAGCTAGTAGAATTCCCTATCCACAAGTTTGCCATTGTATTGATTATACTGAAAGAATTGTACTAGTAGAATATAGTATGAATACCTTGAATTGAAAAGGTAGAAGAAAGGTAGAAGTATAAAGAATAAGTAAGATGAAAAATGATTTCTTTATACACAAAGAAAGGTTCTGATTTTATTGATATCAAAAGATCTAATGAATTATTCATTCATTGAATGATAAATTACTACAAGCGAAGGAGATACACGATTTAAAAAATGGAAGATCCAATATTTCACAATTGTATCTAGAATCACTGGAAAAGTGGAAACAAGACCAGATATAATCTGATCATTCTGAGCCAATCCAAAATCATTGTAGATCGAACCAATCATTAGTTCCCAACCATGGGTCGAATGAAATCCGATCCATAAATCAGTAACTAAAAGAATTGAAAAAGCTTTGATTGTATCACTTAAGTTATAGAGAAATTCCTGAATCCAAGAATTTAAAATGAAAAGCTCTTCATTACCCAGAAAAAAATAACCACTTAGAATAGCGAAACAGATTAGATTTGTAGAGAAATGCAAAATGATATGGAAATGAGATTCATTTTGTCTTTGGACCAATTGTATTGTTTCCTTGTGCATTCCTATACGAAGCCTTTGCATATGTGTCTCCGAGTACTCCTTTATCATCTCGTCCAACAGGAATAGTTCTTCTAATTCCATAAATTTTTCTAGAACATTTTTCTCTTGAATATCATTCAAAGGGATTTCGGATTGCCTAGTATTCCACCAATTAATAACCCAAGTTTCTAGACATTTCTTAAATGAGAGAGAAACCCACCAGGGCAAAAAGATTATAGACACAAGATATGGGAGGGAAGCCAATGCTTTCTTTTTTTTCATTCTGTATCCGTGATGTGAATTGTTAATGAACCTGTTTCATTGGTCGATTCTATCTGAGATTTCTATGAAGTACTAATTATATAACAAGAGCCTATAACTCTAACAAGAATAAGGTATAAAACCTATGAATCTTTTCCTATTTTTGTTTTTGTGTAAGAATTGAGTCTTTGGATCTAGAATAGAACATACAAGAAAGGCTCTTTTCGAATGAAAAAAAGTAAATATTCTTTCCATATTCCAGAGATCACAATTAGGAAAATTGTAACCAATTTCCCTTTCATTTATTCCTTTCAATGAAGACTCGAAAACCCATTTGAACTAACAAATAGAATTTGGATTTAAAGACGAACCCTACCGGATTCTTTAATTCTTTTATTTCCATTTCAAATTTGAAAGATTTCACTGTCTAACCGAAGCGCAGGGATAGGGTATCAATTCAAAGGCCTAAAAAGAGGAATTATTTTTTACGAAAACAAAAGACATGTTAGGATATTTGATGAATCTAGACTTATTGACTTATTACTTATTAGACCTTTTACTAGTCTAAAGAATGAAGCCAGACACCATGTGTATGCGTATACAAAATAGTTATTGTTCCATATACGTCTTCCCACTTTTGAGATGTATTAAGTTCCTTCTCTCATGCTGAGATTTATTCTTCAGTTCATTTCAAAAGACTTCAATGGGTACGCGCAAGAAATAGGCCAATTCGGCAGCTTTTTGTTCAATTTCTCGTGGAGTCAAATCCTCATCAGTACGGGTCAAGGGAATGGCTCCTTGACCCTTGATTTCCATATAAAGGACACGACGAGGAAAAAGACCCTCTCTCACCTCCATTCTGATTGATTGGATATCTTTCAGAAAGAAACGAAGGAAGATGCGACGATTTCTTCCAGGAAATCCCCAACGAAAAAGGGACATTATCCCTTCTTTTCTATCGAATCGGTCATAACCACTACCTACATTCCATGAAATTGTGCACCACAAATAAGAACTAATGAATAGACCTGCGATCCCATAGAAAGACATCACGATCCCTTGTGGGAAAAAAAGGATTTGCTGAGACGGAAATACAGATATCAGATTTTTACCAAGATAACTGGAAGTTCCAACCACTAAGAATCCTAGTGAACCTAAAAAAAGGATACAGGCCCAGCAAAAATTACTTGTTTTTCGAGACCCCGTTATAAGTTCTATCCATATATGTTCTGATCGCCAGTTCATACTATACTAGATCCAGTTGCATTCGATTGGAATTGAGAGAATAACCCAAATGGATTTGACTTGACTTTTATTGCTTGATCCCGAAGTAACTTTCATCAACTAGCAGCATTCCGACAGGAACCATTAGGAATAATTGGTTAGATACATTGAGTTTCTATTTAAAAAATTTTTCAAAAAAGATTTGCTGATCATTTTGAATTTCATCATTTAATGGATTAAGCTATAACCGCATATACATGCATTAATGTCGTATTTTATGCATCGGTATACATAACAAAACAACTCTTTCATTTGTTTTCGGAAAGGCCAAATATAATATATCCTACCATATTACATTAAAAAAAGTATCTGTATGATGATCCAGTATTGAAATAAATTGATGAGATTTCATCGTATTTAGACAATCTTATTTCTTTGGACATAAAGAGATAAAGAAGCCATTGCGATTGCCGGAAAGACTAGGCCCACTAAAGGAACAAAAATAGAGGGAAAGTTCAAATCTATCATAGAATGGGTACCTCAATTTCATATTTGTACCTATTATAAATTTTAATTATAAAGATATATTCTAATAAGTCTATCTATTCATTATTAATATTAATCTATTAAAAAGAAATTAGAAAGAATATTAAGATAAATTAAGATAATATTAATATGAAGTATTTAATAATCAATAACGAATGTAGAACTCAATGAAGTATGCCTATATCCTCTTTCGACACGAATATGTATGAGAATCCCCTTTCTTTAAGAAATTGGATTCTTCTTCTCCCATCCTTATCTTCATCGTCTTTCTATCTTTACCTTTCAAAACACCTTTTTTGTTTTGAAAGGTAAAGATAGAAAAGAGTTTCTTATGAGTTTCCGATTTTAACCAATCTTATCCAACAAACAGGGATTCCTAGTGAAAAACCGGGGGTTCTCACTAAAGAAAAAGAACTTCTATATTCTTCTTATTTGTTATTTGAATATTTTTATTTTCTTTATTTGATTTGAGATTTCTTCTTTCTTTTTCTTTAGTATTTTCTTTTCATTTTTTCGATATATTTTTTTATCTCTTTTTCGTTGTTCTATTGTTCTATATATGAATAATATATGAATAATGAATATGTCAAAAGAACGGAAAAAATCATTTTTATTTCCCTAATTTCTCAGAAGGATAAAGAAATTCTTTTTTATCTTGTCGATAGAGGGATGCTTGTTTCTAATCAGGAAGAGAGATAGAATAAAAAAAGTATCCGGGCCAAAAAGTCATTATCCAAAACTTCTGACTCTTACTACACTTATAACTGATGTCTCCAAAGAAAACACCATCTTCTTAGTTTTATTATTTTATTATAATGAACTAAATGCGTATTCGCTACAAATAAAAATAACTGAAGCTAATGTTATACTTCCATTTGAAAATGAAGAATTTAAATCTTTTTGAAATTTTTTTTTAATCTTGGTTCAAGGGAAGGAAACCGTGTAGCTGAAATAACTCATTCAGAACACCTTTTAAAGGATTACGTGGTACAATTGAGTCGAATAAGCCCTTATGGAATAAATACTCAGCCGCTTGTGAACCGTCGGGTACTGTCTTTTTCAATGTTTGTTCAATTACTCTTTTACCCGCAAACGCAATGTAAGCATTAGGTTCAGCAATAATGATATCTCCCAACATACCAAAACTTGCTGTAACTCCGCCAGTTGTAGGAGATGTAAGGATTGATACATAAAATAACTTTTTATTTGATTGATAATCATATGAAGCAGAAGATATTTTAGCCATTTGCATTAAGCTCAAACTCCCTTCTTGCATGCGTGCTCCTCC